TCTTAGAAAATATCTAGTACTTCCCTCGTTGATAATAGCCAAAAATGTTGGACGTATACTAGTATTTCAATCCCCCGAGTGGCATGAGGATTTGGAAGATTGGAGTAGAGAAATGCATGTTAAATGCACCTATAACGGTGTTCAATTATCAGAAACCGAATTTCCTAAAAATTGGTTAAACGACGGTATTCAGATAAAGATCCTATTTCCTTTCTGTCTGAAACCGTGGCACAGATCTAAGCTACAATCACATCCTAGAGATTCCATGAAAAAGAAAGGTAAAAAAGAAAATTTTTGTTTTTTAACAGTTTGGGGAATGGAAGCTGAATTACCTTTTGGTTCTCCCCGACAACTACCTTCCTTTTTTGAACCTATTTGGAAACAACTTGAAAAAAGACTTATAAAAGTGAAAAAAAAACGTTTTCTAGCCCTACAAATTATAAACGAAAGAGCAAAATGGTTTCGAAAAGTATCAAAAGAAAAAACAAGATGGGTTAGAAAAATAGTTCGATTTATAAAAAGAATAATGAAAGAACTTAAAAAAGTAAGTCTAATTCCATTATTTGGATTGAGGGAAGTATATGAATCGAATACAAAAAAAAAAAAATCACTAATAAGTAATCATATAAATCATGAATCGTCCATTCGAATTAGATCTGCGGATTGGACAAATTATTCACTGACAGAAAAAAAGATGAAAGATCTGGCTGATAAGACAAATACAATCAGAAATCAAATCGAAAAAATAACAAAAGAAAAAAAAAATATATTTATAACTACGTATATAAACATTAGTCCTAACGAAACAAATTGTGATGATAAAAGATTAGAATCATCAAAAAAGATTTGGCAGATATTAAAAAGAAGAAGTGCTCGACTAATGCGCAAATATCACTATTTTTTTTATTTGTTTATTGAAAGGATATACAAAGATATTTTTTTACGTATCATTAATATTCCCAGAATACATGTAAAAATTTTACTTCAATTAAAAAACAAAATAACGGATAATTCCAATGATGAAACAAATAAAAAAGGATTTTATATTGATAAAAAAAATAAAATTTATTTTATTTCGACTATAAAAAAGTTTATTTCTAATATTAGAAATAAAAATTCGCAGATTTTTTGTGACCTTTCTTCGTTGTCACAGGCATATGTATTTTACAAATTATCACAAGCCCAAGTTATCAACAAGCATTACTTGAAATTTTTATTTCAATATCACGGAACAATTCCTTTTATTAAGGATAGAATAAAAAAAGATTTTTTTGGAACACACGGAATATTTCATTTCGAATCAAGGTATAATAAACTTAGCGGTTTTAAAATGAATGAATGGAAAAGCTGGTTAATGGGTAATGATCACTATAAATACAATTTATCTCAGACTAGATGGTCTAGATTAGTACCGAAAAATTGGCGGAATAGAATCAATCAAAATTTTATGGTTCAAAATAAAAACTCAACCAATTTTTATTCATATGAAAAAGACCGATTAATTCATTACAAGAAAGAAAACAATTATGCATATGCAGTAAATTCATTACCGAACCAAAAAGATAAATTAAAAAACTACAAATATGATCTTTTATCAAATAAATATCTGAATTATGAAGATAAGAAAGGTTCATATATTTATGGGTCGCCATTCCAAGTAAACGAGGCAAAAAGGATTTCCTATAATTACAATAATTATAATCCCGAACTTTTTTATTTGCCGAGAGATATAGATCTTGGTAACTATCTACGAGAAGATTCTATTATTGATAGGGATAAAAATCCGGATAGAAAATATTTTGATTGGAAAACTATTAATTTTTGTCTTAGAAAAAAGATCGATATTGAGGAATGGAGAAATAGAGATATTGGGGCCAGCACCAACATTAATAAAAATACTAAGACTCGGACTAATTATTATCAAATAATTGATAAAATGGATAAAAAAAAAATGGATAAGAAAGTGTTTATGAATCCCCCGATTCATAAACAAATCTGCCCAACCAATCAAACAAAAACATTTTTGGACTGGATGGGAATGAATGAAGAAATCCTAAATTGTCCGATATCAAATCTAGAACTTTGGTTTTTACCAGAATTTGTGTCACTTTATAATACATATAAGATTCAACCGTGGATCATACCAATCAATTTACTTCTTTTTAAATTGAATATAAATAAAAACATTAGTAAAAATATCAACGAAAAGAAAAAAAAAGATAGATTATATAATCAAAAAAAATCTCTTGAATTAGAGAATCAAAATCAAGAAGAAAAACAACAGCCAGTCCAAGGAGATCTTGGATCATATGCACAAAATAACAAAAATATTGGATCTGATCCATCGAAAAAAAAAAAAAATGTTAAAGAAGATTATCGGGGATCATACATTCAAAAAAGCAAAAATAAAAATAAATCCATGATAGGAGCGGAACTAGATTTCTTCCTGAAAAGATATTTTCTTTTTCAATTGAAATGGGATAATGCTTTTAATCAAAAAATACTAAATAATATCAAGGTATATTGCCTACTCCTTAGATTGAGAAATCCAAAGGAAATTGCTATATCCTCTATTCAAAGGGACGAAATAAGTTTGGATGTAATGCTGATTCCGAAGTCTACAACTCTTACAAAATTGATAAAAAGGGGACTATTGATTATTGAACCAGCTCGGCTATCCATAAAATGGGACGGACAATTTATCATGTACCAAACCATAGCTATTTCACGGGTGCATAAGAGTAAGTGCCAAACTAATCGAAGATACCAAGAAAAAAGAAATGTTGATAAGAATGGTCTTAATGAATCCATTGCACGACATGAAAATGGGAATAGAAACGAAAATTTTTATGATTTTATTGTTCCTGATAATTTTTTATCTCCTAGACGTCGTAGAGAATTGAGAATTCTCATTTGTTTCAATTCAAGAAATGTCAATGTTGGGGATAGAAATCAAGTATTTTGCAATGGGAACAATGTAAAGCGCTGTGGTCAATTTTTTTATGAGGATAAGCATCTTGATGTAGATACAAATCGATTTATTAAGTTCAAATTATTTCTTTGGCCAAATTATCGATTCGAAGATTTTGCTTGTATGAATCGCTATTGGTTTGATACCAATAATGGTAGTCGTTTCGTTATGTCAAGGATACATATGTATCCACGATTGATAATTAGTTGATGATACATTTACATTACATGGATCAAGCGGCATCTCTGACATGGTATATGAACACAAACAAATATATACAGCCTTATGTTTGTTGTTATATTAGATTATGGTACATGATACTGATTACCTGACCTTGATCTTAGCAATTCTATCTAGTAAGTAATGAGTCGTCATAATCTTCTTATCTTAGGTCAAAATTCTTCTCTTTTGTAGGTTAGAAATTTTTTATCTCTATTTGAATAAAATTGAAAAAAAAAAAATTGTATTGATTATCAATTAAGTGAATTAAAAAAAAAAGAAGTATACGAATAAATCCCGATTATTGTGTATAACAAATTAAAATGACTGGCATTATTATTACTGATTAGTAAAATCTATATTTGTAATGTAAATAAAGAAAAAGGGACGCAGAATTTTTTGTTATGGTTAAAAATTTATTCATTTCAGTTATTTCGCAAGAAGAAAAAAAAGAAAATAGGGGGTCTGTTGAATTTCAAGTATTCAGTTTCACCAATAAGATACGTAGACTTACTTCCCATTTGGAATTGCACAGAAAAGACTATTTATCTCAGAGAGGTCTACGTAAAATTCTGGGAAAACGTCAACGACTCCTGGCTTATTTGTCAAAGAAAAATAGAGTACGCTATAAAGAATTAATTAGTCAATTGGATATTCGGGAGCCAAAAACTCGTTAAGTTCATTTTTTTTTTATTTATAATATTTTTAATAATTAGAATTATAAATATTAATTATTATTTTTAATGAACTTCATTTGGTTTTCAGCAATTCGTGGAATAATGAATCGGGGAAAAAATATATGACTGTACCGACTACAAGAAAAGACCTCATGATAGTCAATATGGGTCCTCAACACCCATCAATGCACGGTGTTCTTCGACTCATCATTACTCTAGATGGGGAAAATGTTATTGACTGTGAACCCGTATTGGGTTATTTACACAGAGGAATGGAAAAAATTGCGGAAAATCGAACAATTATACAATATCTTCCTTATGTAACACGTTGGGATTATTTAGCTACTATGTTTACAGAGGCAATAACGGTAAATGGACCAGAACAGTTGGGAAATATCCAAGTACCGAAAAGAGCGAGCTATATTAGAGTAATTATGCTAGAACTGAGTCGTATAGCTTCTCATTTGTTATGGCTTGGCCCTTTTATGGCAGATATCGGTGCGCAGACCCCTTTCTTCTATATTTTCCGAGAGAGGGAATTGATATATGACCTATTCGAATCTTCCACAGGTATGCGAATGATGCATAATTATTTCCGTATCGGAGGGGTGGCTGCTGATCTACCTTATGGCTGGATAGATAAATGCTTGGATTTCTGTGATTATTTTTTAACAGGGGTTACTGAATATCAAAAGCTTATTACGCGTAATCCTATTTTTTTGGAACGAGTTGAAGGGGTGGGTATTATTAGTGGAGAGGAAGCAATAAATTGGGGTTTATCGGGACCAATGCTACGAGCTTCCGGAATTCCGTGGGATCTTCGTAAAATTGATCATTATGAGTCTTACGACGAATTTGATTGGGAAGTACAATGGCAAAAAGAGGGAGATTCACTAGCCCGTTATTTAGTCCGAATCGGTGAAATGGTGGAATCCATCAAAATTATTCAACAAGCCCTGGAAGGAATTCCCGGAGGGCCCTATGAGAATTTAGAGGTACGGCGTTTTGATAAAACAAAGGATTCTGAATGGAATGATTTTGATTATCGATTCATTAGTAAGAAACCTTCGCCCACTTTTGAATTGTCTAAACAAGAACTTTATGTGAGAGTAGAAGCCCCCAAGGGGGAATTG